ATTTCTTGATCATACATATACATAGTTGTTTCGATCGACAATAAATCAGCACCGATTCCTAACTTGATTATAAACCTAAAAATTCAATTCGTACAACTGAACCTTTTCAAACTGTTTCTTTTTGAGAACCAAAAAAACTTGTGCCAAAATAACAGATGCAAAGAATAATAAAAGGCCTTGGACGCGTAATGGATCTTGAAGAACGATTTCAGCATCTCCTTGACCAAATCCTCCTACATTTGGATTACTTGTTAATGGTTGATCAAGCTTAATGGATTCACCCTCGGAAACAAGAAGTTCTGGACCTGAAGGTATAATATCAACCACTTGACGTTCATCCAATCCATCCACTATTGTTATTTCATATCCCCCTTTTTCTTTACGCACTATTTTGCTTACTATACCCGTTGAGGTAGCATTATAGACTGTATTATTACTCTTGCTCCCATCAGGATAAACCTGTCCCCTTCCCCTATTCCCCCCTACATATATTGGATATTTTAAAAAATGAATATATTTCTTTGTAGCAGGGTCTGGGGAAAGAATCGGAAAGACAATCTCACTATATTTCTGACCGGGAACAGGACCTATCACAATAATATTTTTTTTATTGGGACGATAACTCTGAAAAGAAAGATTTCCTATCTTTTCTTTTAACTCAGGAGAAATACGATCGGGAGGAGCTAATTCAAATCCTTCGGGTAAGATAAGAACAGCACCCACATTCAAACCCCCTTTTTTACCATTAGCAAGAACTTGTTTCAATTGCATATCATAAGGAATTTGAACAACTGCTTCAAATACAGTATCAGGAAGCACCGCTTGTGGAACTTCAATATCCACGGGCTTATTAGCTAAATGGCAATTGGCACACACAATTCTCCCAGTTGCTTCCCGCGGGTTTTCATAACCTTGCTGTGCAAAAATGGGATATGCATTTGCAATCGATGCCACAGTGATTAAGTATATCATGATCAATACAGAAAAGGATCGCGCTATCTGTTCTTTTACCCAATAAAAATGATTTCTATTTTGCATGTCCAATTATGGATACTGACATTTCTACAATAAATTAGATAGGGAGTTAATCTCGTTTCCTATCTACAAATCTGCATTGTACTGTAAATAGTTTAGAAAGGGTTTAGTTGTAATATAATGGTAAGATGAATATCTTGAACAAGTAGAAATAGCAAAAATCCCAGTAATATATCAAAGATTGGATTTCTCAAATAAAGGTTGAAGAATTCGTCACGATATCAGGGTATAAACGAAACTTATCCTTCATTCATTCATGGAATGATAAATGACTACAAGTGAAGGAGATACATGATTCAAATAATGAAAGATCCAATATTTCACAATTGTATCTAAAATCACTGGAAAAGTGGAAACAAGGCTAGATATAATTGGATCATTATGATCCAATCCAAAATCGTTGTAAAATGAACCAATGAGTAATTCCCAACTATGGGTCGAATGAAATCCAATCCATAAATCAGTAATTAAAAGAATAGAAAAAGCCTTTATCGTATCACTTAAGTTATACAAAAATTCTTGAACCCAAGAATTAAGAACAACAAGTTTCTCATTACCAAAAAGAAAATAACCAGTTAGAATCGCGAAACAGATTACATTTGTCAATAGATGTAAAAGTATATGGAGATTAGATTCATTGTGCTTTCTGACCAATTGAATGGTTTGCTTATGTATTACTCTACGAAGTTTTTCTATATGGATTTCTGGGTATTCCTTTATCATTTCGTCCAACAGGAACAGTTCCTCTAATTCTATAAATATCTTTAGGATGTCCTTCTCTTTAATCTCATTTAAGAAAGTTTCTGATTGGTTGGTATTTAACCAATTAGTAACCAAAAGTTCGAAATATGTAGTAAATGATAGAGAGACCCACCAGGGTAAAAGTACTATAGATGCAAGATATGGGAAAGAAGCCAATACTCTCTTTTTTGTCATTTTTCTCTGTAAAAATGGATAAATGAAATTGGTAATGAACCGGTTTGATTCTATAATTTCTTTGAATTGATGAATGAATAACAGAGCATTTAACTCATTATTCATTTACCCTTTTGTGTAAAAATGCCATTTATTTTAGTGGATCTATAGAAAGAATATAAAATAGAGGCAAAATGAATAAGGATTATGAAGATCCAAAAGGTTCTTTTCAATTGATATATATATATTGGATCTTGGATATACTAATACTTTACTTACTTTAAATAAAAATCTGTATAAAAATAAGTAGGAAATCCTTTTGTTATAGATTCCTGCCTAATCTATATTATAGTATACCCAACCACTATTATTCAATTTAGTATACCTAACTATTTGTAGTTATAAATAATAATGATTATTATAATATAATAATATATAATATAATTCTAGTTATTCCGAAACTTTCTGGTTTTTATATTTTATTTTAGGTGAGTTGAATCACATCCTTATCCATAATAAGAGGAGTCAAATAAAAATTAACAAAATGAAAAATAAAAAACATTGAATTATAAATGGATTTTTACTATAATGTTTCTCTTTTTTTATTCATTTATTTTTTTTCAATTCATTTCAAAAGACTTCAATTGGTACACGTAAGAAATAGGCCAATTCAGCAGCTTTATTTTCAATTTCTCGTGGAGTCAAAAAATGATCATCAATACGAGTTAAGGGGATGACACCTTGACCTTTGATGTCTATATAAAGGACACGACTGGGATAAGGACCCTCTTGAACCCGAATTCGGATTGATTGAATATCTCTCATCAGAAAGCGAAGGAAGATGCGCCGATTTCGTCCAGGAAAGCCCCAACGGAAAATGCACACTATTCCTTCTTTTCTATTGAAAAGGTCATAACCACTACCTACATTCCAAAAAAGTATGCACCACAAATAGGAACTTATAAATAAACCGGCGATTCCATAGAAAGACATCACGATACCTTGTGGAAAAAAAAGAATTTGTGGAGAAGGAAATAAAGATATCCAATTCTTACCAAGATAACTGGAAGTTCCAACCACTAAAAATCCTAGTGAACCCATAAAAAGAAGACAGGACCAAAAAAAATTGCTTGTTTTTCGTGAACCCTTTATAAGTTCTACCCATATAGATTCTGATCGCCAATTCATATTCTAATAAATCTAGTTTAGTTCTATGCGATTGCAATTTATAGAAAACCCTAAATAACTTTGTAACCTTGACTTTATCTTTCTTTGTCTTTTTCACTAGTTCAATAAATAGATTTCATTAACTAAGCATTATTGGCATGACATGTGGATTCATCTAATGTAGAATAATCCGTTGAATTGGTTAGATACATTGACTTTCTAAAAAAGGTATTTAAGGTATTTGTCGATAAGTTTTACTCTTTTATCATATACACAATATATATCATATCTTTAATTCTACGAAGGTACATGTATTTATGCAAAGCAGATACCATGTATGCATGCAGAACCTCATTTTTTCTTTTGTGTGTAAAGAACGATACATCTTTGATCAGATCACAATAAATAAATTCTTTTTATTTTTATATAAATAAAAGGATAAATCCTATTTTGTGTTCATGACATGCGGTCTAAACAATCTTATTTTGTTGGACATAAAGAAATAAAGAAGACATTGCAATTGCCGGAAATACTAAACCTACTAAAGGCACGAAAATAGAAGGTAAGTTAAGATCTGTCATATATATTTGCCTCGATTCCAATTTCCTATTTTGATTTAGATATTTGTATTTATTAGAAAAATCGTTATTTTTTCCTATTCTTCCATTTGAATATATTGTTATTTTGTATCAATTCAATATAAATAATAAATGACATAGTAGTCTATACTATTCTAGTATGAATACGAAGAAAATCATATAAGAATCCATTTATTGTATAAATCTATATTCTATATTTTATTCTATATATTATTATATTATTATTATTATATAGAATATAACATATACCATATTATTTATATCTATTTATATAGAGTATTTTATTGATATGATTCTTTTTATATTACTATTATTATTTATTATTATATATTCGATTTGTTATGTATCTTTCTATATTTTTCCATTTGGATAATGGATCATTCCTATTTTTTTTATAACAAGTAACTAAAACTAAATATTTTTCTTATTTAATATTATATATTATATTTACTATAATAAAAATAGGATGATTGAATATAGTACTACTATTACTATACTTTTACTGTACCAGTGACTACACTATTTCCTTTTGAAAATATCGATTCAAGCAAAAAACCCATGGAGCTCCAATAACTCATTCAAAGCACCTTTTAAGAGATTACGTGGTATGATTAGGTCAAATAACCCTTTATGGAATAAGTGCTCAGCAGCTTGTGAACCGTCAGGGACTGTCTTATTCAAAGTTTGTTCAATTACTCTTTTACCTGCAAATGCAATGTATGCATTAGGTTCAGTCACAATAACATCCCCCAACATACCAAAACTTGCGGTTACACCTCCCGTTGTAGGAGATGTAAGGATTGATACATAAAATAACTTTTTAGTTGCTTGATAATCATATAAAGCAGCAGATATTTTAGCCATTTGTATCAAGCTTAAACTTCCTTCTTGCATGCGTGCTCCTCCGGAAGCACACACAATAATAAGAGGTAAAGATTGATTAGTAGCATATTCAATCAAACGAGTGATTTTTTCCCCTACTACGGATCCCATACTACCTCCCATGAATTGAAAATCCATAACTCCAATTGCTAGTGGAATACCATTTAGTTGACCGAGACCCGTTTGAATAGCTTCAGTTAGCCCTGTTGCTCTTTGATAATAATCTATACGATCTCTATAAGGTTCCTCTTCGGAATGAAATTCAATGGGGTCCATAGAGATCATATCCTCATCTAAAGGATCCCAAGTACCTGGATCAATCAAAAATTCAATTCGATCTGAGCTACTCATTTTCAAATAATATCCACACTGTTCACAAATGTTCATTTTCGACATAAACAATTTTTTATAATTTAATCCATAACAATTTTCACATTGAATCCATAAATGTCTGTATTTTTTATTTCTATCAAAATCATTGCCATTACTACTAGTTCTTGTACTAGAATTTTCATTATCATTTATAGTGTCAGTACAAAAGAAACTATTCCAAATGACACTATATAAGTTAGGGTGACTGTCCTTACCACTGTAAAGAGGATGATTAATACTTAACTCAAAACGAAGATAACTATCAATGCAACTATGAAGATGATTATTCAAACCCGATTCAGTATCATAGATAGAATGCCAATAGTTTTGATTGTTTCTCATAGATCCCTTATTTAAAATGGAAAAACTAGGAAAAATCTTGGTTAATTTACTTATCAAAGAACTATGCTTGTCAATCTCAAAAATATTATTTTCAATATCACAATATAAAGAATAACTATCATCATTCCTATCCCTAACTAAAAAAGCATCATCAGAAAGAAACTTCCAAATATTACTGATAGTAAATAAATACTCCACATTATGAAAATGATAACTAAAACTCAAATGGTTCTTTTGATCATTTCTAAAGGGTTCTTTAACTCCATCGGTATGTCCAATAACCCGAAGAATTTCTTTTGGACCACATTGATGTTTTTTACAATTTTTGTTAGACAACATTGGATTGAACCATCGTTTTTCCATAAGGTTTGCCGACTCCCTATTTTCTGAAAATACCATAGATGAATAGTCATTCGATCGTTTTCATATTTTCATATGGAACGAAAAAGACAATATATAAGATCAGTAAAGTAGATAAAAAGAATTGGTATTTTAGCTTTAAAGCTTTAAACTTAGAGATATCAAAAGCTCCACCACTACTAGTCCTCAGAATCCATAGAATGAATTATGGATACAATAATAAAGATAATACAAAGTAAAAATTTGGAATTAGTTAGTTTTCAACTTCAATGTATTGGGAATTGATACAATCAATCAATTAGATATAAATTATATCTAGTAGTTGTATATATGAATATGATCAAAGATATCTACATATCGCAAAAATATGTAGATAAGTATAATGTGAATTTCTTCTTTATTGGATATTGCATTCTGCCCAATCTTTTATGAAAAAAAGATTGGGCAGGGGTTCACTGCAATCCATTAGAAGAACAAAGGAGAATGACTAAAGAATATATATTTATTTTTTATTTTTATCTTTCTATTTATCTAGCTTATCCACCGGTTCAAACTCAAATTTTATTGCTTTCCATACTTCACAAGCAGCGGCTAATTCGGGACTCCATTTGCAAGCTTCACGGATAATTTCATTACCTTCGCGAGCAAGATCACGTCCTTCATTACGAGCTTGTACACACGCCTCTAAAGCCACTCGATTAGCTGCTGCCCCAGGCGCATTTCCCCAAGGGTGCCCTAAAGTTCCTCCACCAAACTGTAGTACTGAATCATCCCGAAAGATTTCGGTCAGAGCGGGCATATGCCAAACATGAATACCCCCTGAAGCCACGGGTATAACGCCAGGCAAGGAAACCCAATCTTGAGTGAAAAATATACCGCGAGCGCGGTCTTTTTCAATAAAATCGTCACGTAATAAATCAACAAAACCCAAAGTCATCTCACGTTCCCCTTCCAGTTTACCTACTACTGTACCGGCGTGAATATGATCTCCCCCAGACAAACGTAATGCTTTAGCTAGTACACGAAAATGGATACCATGATTCTTCTGTCTATCAATAACTGCATGCATTGCCCGATGGATGTGAAGAAGTAGGCCATTGTCGCGGCAATAATGAGCTAAACTAGTATTTGCAGTAAATCCCCCAGTTATGTAATCATGCATGACAATAGGAACTCCCAACTCTCTTGCAAATACAGCCCTTTTGATCATTTCCTCAGATGTACCCGCAGTAGCATTCAAGTAGTGCCCTTTTATTTCACCTGTTTCGGCCTGCGCTTTATAAATGGCTTCGGCACAAAATAAGAAACGGTCTCTCCAACGCATAAATGGTTGTGAGTTTACGTTTTCATCATCTTTGGTAAAATCAAGTCCACCGCGTAAACATTCATAAACAGCTCTACCATAGTTCTTTGCAGATAATCCCAATTTTGGTTTAATAGTACATCCCAATAGGGGGCGACCATATTTATTCAACTTATCTCTTTCTACTTGGATACCGTGAGGTGGACCTTGGAAAGTTTTTGAATAAGCAGGAGGGATTCGTAAATCTTCTAAACGTAGAGCTCGTAAAGCTTTGAAACCAAACACATTACCCACAATAGAAGTAAACATATTAGTAACAGAGCCTTCTTCAAAAAGGTCTAAAGGATAAGCTATATAAGCAATATATTGATTTTCTTCCCCAACAACAGGCTCTAAGTGATAGCATCGTCCTTTGTAACGATCAAGGCTGGTAAGTCCATCAGTCCAAACAGTTGTCCATGTACCAGTAGAGGATTCGGCAGCTACCGCAGCGCCCGCTTCTTCAGCAGGAACGCCGGGTTGAGGGGTTACTCGAAATGCTGCCAAGATATCTGTATCCTTGGTTTCGTATTCAGGAGTATAATAAGTCAATTTGTAATCTTTAACACCAGCTTTAAATCCAGCACTTGCTTTAGTCTCTGTTTGTGGTGACATAAATCCCTCCCTAAAACTAATTAATTTACAATTCTCACAACGACAAGGTCGACTCGATATATATTAGTTGTAAATAAAACCTTTGAAACATTCATATTATCAATATTAAAATTATCAACAACCTCTACATTAGAAAAATTGCATTAATTTTCTTAGACCATATCATGTGTTTTATTCATTATTATTATTATTACTTCAATACATATATTATTGTATATTCTTTTATATGGATAATGCAACCCAATTGAAAATAGGTTACTTTTTATGTTGAATATTTTTTTTTGTAAATTTAAGTCATAACTGTTGAGAAAACTCTCGCTTGACAGTAATATTAATTACTATATGTCGTATATATACCTAACTCCTAGATAGGAGAATAGAATAAACTGCAAAGGGGTATAAAAAATGGAACACTTATGAAAAAAGAATAACCAATCAGATCAAACTAAACAATCCATTATGGAGATTCATTATAAGGTTCGGATTTAAATAAATTTACATTCCATATTTTAATAATGAAAATGATGGAGAAAGAGCACATTGGACTAAGGATTTCATCTACTTGAACTTATTTTATGAAAAGCATATATATATATTGATATTCGCTAAACTGTCCAATTGACTTATTAGATGAGTAAATGATTCCATCTTGAATGGATTTCGGTTAGACAATATACTAACTCAAGCAAGTGTGATTCTCTATTTATTTCTTATTTAATTAACTGATAAACTTGCTATTGGACATTTCTGTTATATGTAATTAGATTGATCTTATTTATATGGTACAAAATATAAAATAAAAGGAAAATCCACTTGTATATTGGATATATTCCAATGAATTTATTTTTATTATAATTAACATATTGTAATTATGAGAACAAATCCTACAACTTCTAGTTCTACGTTTTCAAAAATTGAAGAAAAGGGCATAGGGCGTATAGCACAAATTATTGGACCAGTGCTAGATGTTGTCTTTCCCCCGGGTAAAATGCCTAATATTTATAATGCTTTGGTAGTTAAGGGTCGAGACACTACTGATCAGAAAATTAATGTTACTTGTGAAGTGCAACAATTATTAGGAAATAATCGAGTTAGGGCTGTAGCTATGAGTGCTACAGATGGGTTGACGCGAGGGATGGAAGTGATTGACACGGGATCTCCTCTAAGTGTTCCCGTCGGCGGAGCCACTCTCGGACGAATTTTCAATGTACTTGGGGACCCGATTGATAATTTTGGTCCTGTAGATCCTAGTGCAACATCACCTATTCATAGATCAGCACCCGACTTTATACAGTTAGATACAAGATTATCCATCTTTGAAACGGGAATTAAAGTAGTCGATCTTTTAGCTCCTTATCGACGTGGGGGAAAAATTGGGTTATTTGGGGGAGCCGGAGTAGGTAAAACAGTACTGATCATGGAATTGATCAACAACATTGCAAAAGCTCATGGAGGGGTATCCGTATTTGGTGGAGTCGGGGAGCGTACTCGTGAAGGAAATGATCTTTACAAGGAAATGAAAGAATCTGGAGTGATTAATGAACAAAATTTGGCAGAATCAAAAGTGGCTCTAGTCTATGGCCAAATGAATGAACCACCAGGAGCTCGTATGAGAGTTGGTTTTACTGCCCTAACTATGGCAGAATATTTCCGAGATGTTAATGAACAAGATGTTCTTCTATTCATCGATAATATCTTTCGTTTTGTCCAAGCAGGGTCTGAAGTATCGGCCTTATTAGGAAGAATGCCTTCTGCAGTGGGGTATCAACCTACCCTTAGTACAGAAATGGGTTCTTTGCAAGAAAGAATTACTTCTACCAAAAAGGGATCTATCACTTCAATCCAAGCAGTTTATGTACCTGCGGATGATTTGACCGACCCTGCTCCCGCAACAACATTTGCACATTTAGATGCTACTACTGTGCTATCAAGAGGATTAGCTGCTAAAGGTATTTATCCAGCTGTAGATCCTTTAGATTCAACGTCAACTATGTTACAACCTCGGATCGTTGGCGATGAACATTATGAAACTGCGCAAAAAGTTAAAGAAACGTTACAACGTTACAAAGAACTTCAGGATATTATAGCTATCCTTGGGTTGGACGAATTATCTGAAGAAGATCGTTTAACTGTAGCACGAGCGCGAAAAATTGAACGTTTCTTATCACAACCTTTCTTTGTGGCAGAAGTATTTACTGGCTCTCCGGGAAAATATGTTGGTCTTGCAGAAACTATTAGAGGATTTCAACTAATACTTTCGGGAGAACTAGATAGTCTACCAGAACAGGCTTTTTATTTGGTGGGAAACATTGATGAAGCTACCGCGAAAGCTATCAACTTAGAAGTGGAGAGTAAATTGAAGAAATGACCTTAAATCTTTGTGTACTGACTCCTAATCGAATTCTTTTCGATTCCGAAGTGAAAGAAATCCTTTTATCTACAATTAATGGACAAATTGGAGTATTACCAAACCACGCTCCTATTGCCACAGCTGTAGATATAGGTCTTTTAAGAATACATCTTAAGGATCAATGGTTAACCGTGGCTCTGATGGGAGGTTTTGCTAGAATAGGTAATAATGAGATCACCATTTTAGGAAACGATGCAGAAATGAGTACTGACATTGATCCGCAAGAAGCTCAACAAGCTCTTGAAATAGCTGAAGCTAACTTTCATAAAGCTGAAGGTAAAAGACAAGTAATCGAAGCTAATCTAGCTCTTAGACGAGCTAGAACACGAGTAGAGGCTGTCAATGTTATATCCTCCTATACTAGTTAATCCAGAAAAAGAATAAAAAAGCATCTTTTTTATAAGTAATCTCCCTTTTTTTAATTACACTACATTGTTCTTCCACCAATGTAAGATCCGGTATAAGGGGTATAGTAAAAAAAGAAAATGGGTAGAACAACTTATTAGATATTGGAGTTAATTCACTGGTATCTAATAAGTTCTACCTACTATTGGATTTGAACCAATGACTACTGCCGTATGAAAGCAATACTCTAACCACTGAGTTAAGTAGGTAATTTAACACTACAAAGTCATATTTTTCACTTTGATTTATTATCATAGATCAAATGCTATCTTTAAGCAATCCCACTCCATTAAAATAAAAAGAAAAAGCCAATCATTGAAGAGTGCAGGATTAGAGAATGTCCATCTTGACAATAAAATTGTTATATGTTAAGATTTTTCTGCCAAGGGCTATAGCTCAGTTAGGTAGAGCACCTCGTTTACACGTGCGCCAATGCTTTTCAAAGGAGCTTATTATGCAAGGAACATAAGCCATATTATTGCAAAATCAATGTCTTACTCTATGAATTCGAAAGAATAAGAGAAAAATAGCCTGACAATACAAAAGATTTGGTTCGATCCGATTCTGGTGTCTAATTGAGTAGAACCTGCCTTTTATTTGATCTTAATTGATAAGGTAAATAGCCAGTCCATTCAATGCTAGGCATAATGAGTATAAGGGTCTCAAAACCCCTCTTTTCGTCTTATGAACTTCGAGGTGTATGAAGTTTCATAATATTGCATATTATACATGCAACAGAACGAGAGAAATCACATTGAAAATAAGTTGCAGACCCAAGTCAAGGTAACCCTTCTTTGAAACACTTTGGTATTTCTCCTAGATTTAAAAATGAATCGGAGTACAAGGAGCCAGTTCATTATACTTCTGTAAATAAAAAATATGGTAGACTAACTGATCTTTACATCAGTTGATGAAAGAGCCCAATGCAATAAAAAAGCATGTTGGGTCTTTGAAACAGCTTAATTGATTTGGATAATCATTAGTTCAACCTGTTTTACCGAGAAGGTCTACGGTTCGAATCCGTATAGCCCTAATACATTGGATTTGGTCCAATTCCCCACCCTGAGGCAATAGTGAGAATGTATGGATTCTATCATTATTCCAAAAGGCATACATTACACTGTCTAAGATAACAATAGACAAAACTAAAGGAAATATCCTAATAATATTAATATCATATATAATATATATATATAAGATATATATGAATATGAAATCTTAAATATATATAATATCCATAAAGGAGACAATAATGTTAGAGTTTTGAGATACAAGACAGTTAGAATAGTATTAAGAGTATTCATATTCGGTAGATTAAATGAATAGTAGTAGTCAAATGGGATTCTCATACAGTTATATTTGAAGTAATTTATTTATCATTTTATTTAGTATGACATGACTGAATTTCCCCTCTCCCTTTTCTTTTGAATAAAGGATAAGAACCTTTATGTGTATCGATTTCGAAAATAACACAAGGTGAGGAGCTTCATTTGCATTTGTATCAGAACACCTTATGTGTATGTCTACATTATAGATATAGATATTATAGATATAGATAAAAAAAAATATCAATAAGAATCAAAGATCAAATGGGTATTACCTTTGATAAGCAGGGATCCCTTAGTAAAAAAAGAATACATGCCCCATATCAAATAAACACTATTCACTTTGATTTGAGTAAAGTGAATTATTCTTTTAGTTAGAGAAAGGTAAGGAATTGAAAATGATAATTTCAATAGAATGGTTCAATTCGGCTTATTCCACATTAATAGGAGTATTTTTATGTTTCTGCTTCACAAATATGACATTTTCTGGGCATTTCTAATAATATCAAGCGTTATCCCTATCTTTGCATTTGTTATTTCAGGATTGATATCCCCAATTAGTGAAGGACCAGAAAAGCTGTCTAGTTATGAATCGGGTATAGAACCCATAGGAGACGCTTGGTTACAATTCCGAATTCGCTATTACATGTTTGCTTTAGTTTTTGTTGTTTTTGATGTTGAAACAGTTTTTCTTTATCCATGGGCAATGAGTTTTGATGTATTGGGTTTATCTGTATTTATTGAAGCTTTCATTTTTGTGCTTATCTTAATTGTTGGTTCAATTTATGCATGGCGAAAAGGGGCTTTGGAATGGTCTTAACTACATATCCATCCAATACACAAAAGGAAGGAAAAGAATACATTGAGACAGTTATGAATTTGATGGAGTTTCCATTACGTACTCAAACAACTCCAAGTTCTGTTATTTCAATTACATCAAATGACTTTTCCAATTGGTCAAGACTATCGAGTCTATGGCCACTTCTCTATGGTACCAGTTGTTGCTTCATTGAATTTGCTTCATTAATAGGTTCGCGCTTTGACTTCGATCGTTATGGGTTGGTTCCAAGATCAAGTCCTAGGCAAGCGGACCTCATTTTGACCGCTGGTACAGTAACAATGAAAATGGCTCCTTCTTTAGTTAGGTTATATGAGCAAATGCCTGAACCAAAATATGTCATTGCTATGGGAGCTTGTACTATTACAGGTGGGATGTTCAGTACTGATTCTTATAGTACTGTTCGGGGAGTTGATAAGCTAATTCCTGTCGATGTTTATTTGCCAGGTTGTCCACCTAAACCAGAGGCAGTTATAGATGCTATAATAAAACTTCGTAAAAAGGTATCTCGAGAGATAATGGAGGATCAAACTGTATTCCAACAGAAAAATAGATGTTTGACTACTAATCACAAGTTTTCTGTTCGACGAAGTACTCTTACTTGAAATCCTTTTTATCAATTAATTCAATATTATCTTCTATTTACTAAATATCTTCGGAAACACTTTTCTAATCCAAAAATGAAACATCTCACTTTAATGAATTAGGTAGGATTTATTTGTTCAGAAGAAAAAGGTACAAGTCAATCTTTACAAATTTTATTGTATTTTTATTTTAAAAGGGAAATACTTATACAAATGTAGGAGAAATCAAGACAATGCAACAGGTTCGTTTATCCGATTGGTTAGTCAAACATAAACTGGTTCATAGATCTTTGGGTTTTGATTATAAAGGAATAGAAAGTTTACAAATAAAAGCTCAGGATTGGGACTCGATTGCTATTATTTTATATGTATATGGGTACAATTATTTACGTTCTCAGTGTGCCTATGATGTAATACCCGGCGGATTTTTAGCTAGTGTTTATCATCTGACGAGAATACAGTACGGTATCGAAAAACCGGAAGAGGTATGCATAAAAATATTTTCTCCAAGGGATAATCCTAAAATCCCGTCTAGTTTCTGGATTTGGAGAAGTGCCGATTTTCAAGAACGTGAATCTTATGATATGTTTGGAATTTCTTATGAGAATCACCCACGCCTTAAACGTATTATAATGCCTGAAAGTTGGATCGGTTGGCCTCTACGTAAGGACTATATTACCCCCAATTTCTATGAAATACAAGATGCTCATTGAAGGATAATAAAATCCTATTATGACACAATTTCCATTAGTAGTAATTCCTTATTTGGGCTTTATCCAAGTAAAAAGAAAGAAATATTGTTTTTTTCTACATCTCCATAATCTACATACCAAAGAATAAAACAAAAAGGTTATTCTATATTATTATTCGAAAAAGTAAGAATAATAAAGTAATAGATAAAATAATAAACAGAACAGAAAAAGAATCGTATTTTTACTTGATTTCAAAAGTAATCTGTTTGTTTTGTTATTTTATTATTGTTATTCTTTTTTACTTCCTCTAAAATTGGAAGTTTTTCAAGTTTAGAGGAAGATTTCCTTTTTTTGAGTTAGAGAAAGCAAAGTATGGACAAACAACAACAAAATAAAAAAAAAGAAAATGGGGTTCTGTTCTTTACAATAAGTGTACATCTATCTTTTATTTCTACTAAGAATTTGTATGTATATTGATATACTTATATAGATGGATATTTATTATGCTATACACCATTCAATGAGACTATATATCCTAACTACTTTCTATGAATTTGTATTAATCTATATACGATTTGCTACCTTTTTTAGTTTTATGTCAGGAACCAGATTTGAACTGGTGACACGAGGATTTTCAGTCCTCTGCTCTACCAACTGAGCTATCCCGACGATTTCCGGTGCATTATCGTCGTAGATAAAGTGTTTTTCTCTATGTCAATAAATTAAAATGGAAGAGAAAATACAAAAAATTATTCCAAAGAATAACCTAGTAAATGTCAAAATCATTTTATGAGTTATATCGTAGATACACTTACTTAAACTTAATACTTGACTTGTCATATCTGATCTGTGTACTTTTAGTATACATGGGAGGAGATATTCTTTTGATTTCGATTCATTCTTGAAAAAGAATCCATTCTGAAAAAGTAAATATTATTTAATGAATTAATTTCAACGATTGCTAACAAATAAATAAGTAGGAAGTTCAATAGGTGGGGATAGAGGGACTTGAACCCTCACGATTTCTAAAGTCGACGGATTTTCCTCTTACTCTCAATTTCATTGATGTCGGTATTGACATGTAGAATGGGACTCTCTCTTTATTCTCGTTCCATTAATTGGTTTTTCAAAAGATCTAGCAAACTCTGGAATAAATGGGATTCATTAATCTTTTTCTCGGAATGTATTCACTTATTATTTTTGTCATAATATACAATAGGAGATTAAGTCCATTCAGTATTTGAATTGAAGTATACAAATAGAATAAATGAATATTATAATGCATATATCAATATCAGAGTATATAGTCTTTATATTATGCATATCTAAAAAGGTGGATCATGATTAATCATCGGGTTGGATCCATAAGTATTTATGTCTTTGGTCGGTATATGAATCAAGCTGTCTTTTATCTTATGGAAATAGAGTTCTTTATTCCAGTTATCCACAACACAACATAATTCACTCTATACGTTAGAATAGCTTCCATTGAGTCTCTGCACCTATCCTTTCTTTTAGTTTTTTATTAAATAGAGGATTTGGCTCAGGATTACCCTTTTTTAATTCCAGGGGTTCTCTGAATTTGGAAGTTACCACTTAGCAGGTTTCCAGACTAAGGCTCAATACAATCAAGTCCGTAGCGTCTACCTATTTCGCCATATCCCCTTTCTTCTTTATTTGATATTTTCTTTGAAATAAAAACAAAAGACGATTCCGTTTGTAATTTCTTTTCTTTATTGGATTTGATATTTTTTTTACTTTTTTTGAATTCCTTCGAGAGCAATTATTATATTATAGTAATAGTAATATATTATATTAGTATTAGACTATATTAAATTGACAAGTCTATGCTGTTTCCTTTTTACATATCCTCTTCTTTTATTTATACCTATTCAAGAATTAAAAGAGTTACCATTGGAACAGATTTTATCATTGATGTATTTTCAATTCAATAGGAAGAGATATATTCCACATATAATTTCTCTCTCCCTTTTGTTTTTATAGTGTGGCCTTTAATACTATAACGTTCAACATGAATCTTTTTTTATCATTTTTATACATTATGTTATATGGTTATAAATTGTATTGTATATTTTATATTCTATAATATAGAATAAGAATAGTTATCTTAAAATAAGATTGATAAGCTTAATTATAAATCTTTTTTGTTTTTGATTATTTTCCCCCTTTCAGTTCCATTTTGACAAAAACCAACTATAACGTATATAGTTTATAGGAACAAAATAGGTAATTAATAACTAGAATATTACTTCTATTTGAGTGGTTTTCTATTTATACATGATATTCTTTTTTACATTGTATTACAATTATATTATGTGAGCCCGCTTAGCTCAGAGGTTAGAGCATCGCATTTGTAATGCGATGGTCATCGGTTCGACTCCGATAGCCGGCTTTTTATGAATTGATTTTTCCATGATGGATAACCCCTTTTTTGCCAAAAGACAATTACAAATAAATGCCATAACCTATTAATATTAACGTATTATGTATGTTATATACATTGTATTATTATACATATAAAAAAAATAAAGATGTTGGTACATATAGTACTTCAGCAAATTTGGGTTATCCTTTAGTTTAATTTTCATTTCATTTATCTTTTTTACATAAAATACAATTTCAATAAAAGAAAAAAGGAGCTTTTATGTCTCGTTACCTAGGACCTCGTTTCAAAAAGATACGCCGGTTGGGAACTTTACCAGGATTAACTAGTAAAAGACCAAAATATGAAAATGACCCTAAGAATCAATTGCGATCAGGGAAAAGATCGCAATATCGTATTCGTTTAGAAGAAAAACAAAAATTACGTTTTCATTATGGTCTAACAGAACGACAATTACTTAGATATGTACACATCGCGGGAAAAGCAAAAGGGTCAACAGGTAAGGTTTTACTACAATTACTTGAGATGCGTTTGGATAACATTCTTTTTCGATTGGGCATGGCTTCGACCATTCCTGGAGCACGGCAATTAGTTAATCATAGACATATTTTAGTTAATGGTCGTGTAGTCGATATACCAAGTTATCGTTGCAAGCCTCGCGATATCATTACTACAAAAGAGAATAAAAAATCCAAAAGTCTAATTCAAAAGGATACTCTTTCATCTGCGCATGACAAATTACCAAAACATTTAAATTTAACTATTGATTCATTGCAATATAAAGGATTAATAAATCAAATAATTGATACTCAATGGGTTGGTTTGAAAATAAATGAATTGCTAGTCGTAGAATATTATTCTCGTCAGACTTGAACCTAATAAAAACATTCGTAGCTCATTGTATTGAATTTTTTTTCCCCTTTCTGCTGAACTAAATGAACTAAATCCATCTAAGAATCTTAATTTAGATTTTCTATTCTCTAAGTTACGTATCAAAAATAAATCAATAATCAGGTTTTCTTTCTATTTTATGTGACCCATTATATACTAATATAAAGAATTTCTTTTGATTCCTGGAATCTTAATTTAAAAAGCAATAATCATTTGCTTCATTGTAGGCAGTAAGATTAATAAATTCAAAGAAACGGAAAGAGAGGGATTCGAACCCTCGGTACAAATAACTCGTACAACGGATTAGCAATCCGCCGCTTTAGTCCACTCAGCCATCTCTCCTTTATAAATAATACTATTATTGACAATAAAATGAGTTAATAGCGAGTTTTACTTGTGGGGTGGTATCACCAATCAAAAATGTATTATTTTCCTATTTATCAACAATGGATTTCATCAATTATCCCATCCCGCACTACATACCTAGTGAAAATATTTCCGATTCATGAAAAGCCTGTCTGTCTAATTATACTATTTTTTCTCCTTGGTTGAATCATAACCAAATCAAAATAAAAAAAGATTATAAATAATAAAAGAACATCTTTGGTTATTCACCTTAGCTGAAATAGTAACTGAATATTTTCATTTAATACTGTGAAATTTTATTTCTATTTAGCATATATCTTGAATATTTATCTTTATTTTTGTCGCGGGGGTTTCTTGGGGGGGAGAGCCCCTAGCAATTTGATTTATCTAGTTCTAGTTCGTTCTATTTAAACATCTTTTCTTTATTGATTTATATTCGACTACATCTTTTTTATGCGATTTTGCACTGTAGAATACTTTATAATTCCTTTGTTTGTAGCATGGGAGAACCCAAACCAACGAGGGGTAATGAAAAAAATTGTGGAATGGATTACTAAATTATGTCTAGATCTAGGATCAATGTAAACTTTATTGATAAGACCTCTTCAATTGTAGCAAATATTTTATTGCAAATCATTCCAACAACCTATGTAGAAAAAAAGGCATTTACCTATTACAGAGATGGTGCGAGTTGATCTGTTTCTTGGTTTTTTCTTTTTAGACCTAGAAAATAAGTAATAAGTAAAAAAAGCAAAAAGGGAGTTCGGTATAAAAATAATAAAATAAGCTCACGCTTGGTGAAGGTGAAGTTTGGAGATATCCAATTCCTTCTGTTGTGTATCCTCGATTGATGCATCCTAAAATGCTCCAATTTTTGATTTGAGTATTGAGCGAAAGGTTAAACCTATAGAATTAGACTATCTGTCGGCGGCATAGGGTATAAAGCACTACACCTGAGAATAGGAATCAACAAAACAAATACTTTGTTATTAAAAAAAAAAGGTTACCCCCTTTTTTTGTATAAGAACCCATAAGAATGGTTAGGACAACAAACATCCATCTCGTTTGTACTTTGGATACCCGTAGAACCATCAAATATTGTTGAAGTGATAAATTCCTGTAAATAGGAAGCGTTGAGAACAACGGAATCGTTAAAGTTGCTAGTACTATTTATTTAGCACTAAAAAGAATAGAATGACTAAACTAATACTCTTGCGGAAAGGTTGCCTAGAAATTTCTTGTAAAAATACTAGTCCCTTTGCAGTCCATAATGAAATGATATCAAAGAATGGTGGTATTCTATGACTTATTTACCTGAGAACTATGCACAGAAGGGAGGAGCCGTATGTGATGAAAATCGCATGTACGGTTCTGTAACGGAGATTCTTTTGATTTGAACGAATGAACGATCGTAACGGATGTTGGCTCAATCCGAAGGAAATTATGCGGAAGCTTTAAAGAATTATTATGAAGCGATGCGATCAGAAATGGATCCCTATGATCGAAGTTATATACTCTATAACATAGGTCTTATACATACAAGCAATGGGGAGCATACAAAGGCTTTAGAATATTATTTCCGTGCACTAGAACGAAACCCCTTTTTACCCCAAGCTTTGAATAATATGGCCGTGATCTGTCATTACGTGCGACTATCTCCACTATAGAAAAAAATAAAAGATTAAATTGACTAGTCAATACTAGACTAGAAACAAATAGGTTTTCTACATAGAAATCGTCCAAAAAAAGGTTTTTATTAGCTGTAGCAAGAAAGAAAACTTCACGAGAAAAAAAAGAAGAAGAAAAGACCTATTATATATTCTATGGATAAAAATCAAGATGGATAAAAGAGCACCGTAAAGATCAATTCGTGACGTATCGTGTCGAGACAACGAAAAACTGCTTACTTTTACTTATGTCATAGTATGCAACAAAAGTAAGGAATCCACTTATGTAATTGAGTGAATCCCCTAAGTTATTGAGCAGCGGTGTAGTATCAGATCCCAAAGATAGTAAGTTATTTTTTCTTATGGAAAAATGATTTTTCAAAGATTCTATATGTATTTTGTATATGAAACCGAGATAGTTATCTTTCATAGAATGGTAAGGGTATAGCACGATTGGTGCTTCATCCTTCTGAAGGTGGGAGAAAAGAGCAAACTGATAACTGATTATTTGATTGATCAGAATGAGAGTTTAAAACTTATCTAATTCACTATTTTTATTTTAATAATTAAATTGATTTTTTTAGAATTCCATTAGCATAGTATGGATTAAGAGAGAATAAAAAAGGAATGTATTTATGAGCCGTATGAGGTAGGAAACTCTCAAGTACGGTTCTAAGGGAAGGAATTTCCTATTCCGACCGGGGAGAACAGGCCATTTTACAAGGTGATTCAGAAATTGCAGAGACTTGGTTTGATCAAGCTGCTGAGTATTGGAAACAAGCTATAGCGCTGACTCCGGGTAATTATATTGAAGCACATAATTGGTTGAAAATAACAAAGCGTTTTGAATCTTCATAAGACCCTTCTTTTTTCCATTGATAACATTGTTGTTGTTGATCTATTAGTCGTAATTGACAAAAAAAGAATTGTTTCTATGCCAAGATCCAATAAAGAATTTTATTATATCAATTCCTTTTCTATTTTACTCTTTTTTTTATATGGCATCTCATACGGATAAATGGACTATGGAACAGTAGCAAAATAAGATCTACATCTATCTATACTATTATATTCTATTTATATAGATATATATAATAGAAAATAATAATAATAAATTATTTTCCATTAAAATATAGTTATATATATATAGTTAGATTCTCGTTAGATTCTCAAAGAAAATCCTAATTTTACAAAACAATTAAAGTCCATTGGGCGCCATATACTTATGTCATAATAGATCCGAACACTTGCCTCAGATCGACTTCAATATCATAATGGTTATAGTGAATAACTACAAAATAGATGTGTGTTAGTATTAGTATCGGAAAAAAATAAACTAATCATCAAATAAAAAAGATATCTATTTTAAAAAGTTCACTTTGCTGTTGGCAAGTCTCTTTGTATGTTTTGTCCGGAAAGAGGAGGACTTAATGATTATTCGTTCGCCGGAACAAGAAGTGAAAATTGTTGTGGATAAAGATCCTGTAAAAACCTCTTTTGAGGAGTGGGCCAGACCTGGCCATTTTTCAAGAACAATAGCTAAAGGTCCTGATACTACCACGTGGATCTGGAACCTACATGCTGATGCTCACGATTTTGATAGTCATACTAGTGATTTAGAAGAGATCTCTAGAAAAGTATTTAGTGCTCATTTTGGTCAACTTTCCATCATCTTTCTTTGGCTGAGTGGCATGTACTTCCATGGGGCACGTTTTTCTAATTATGAAGCATGGCTAAGTGATCCTACTCACATTGGACCCAGCGCTCAGGTGGTTTGGCCAATAGTAGGTCAAGAAATACTGAATGGTGATGTAGGCGGGGGTTTTAGAGGAATCCAAATAACATCTGGATTTTTTCAGATTTGGCGGGCATCAGGAATAACTAGTGAATTACAACTCTATTGTACCGCAATCGGTGCATTAGTTTTTGCATCGTTAATGCTTTTTGCCGGTTGGTTCCATTATCACAAAGCTGCCCCAAAATTGGTATGGTTCCAAGATGTTGAATCCATGTTGAATCACCACTTAGCAGGGTTATTAGGACTTGGATCTCTTTCTTGGGCAGGACACCAAATCCATGTATCTTTACCGATTAACCAATTTCTCGATGCAGGAGTTGATCCTAAAGAAATACCACTTCCTCATGAGTTTATTCTGAATCGGGATCTGTTGGCTCAACTTTATCCCAGTTTTGCTGAGGGAGCAACTCCTTTTTTCACACTGAATTGGTCAAAATATGCAGAATTTCTTACCTTTCGTGGAGGATTAAACCCAATAACAGGGGGTCTATGGTTGAGTGATATAGCACATCATCATTTAGCTATTGCTATTCTTTTCCTTATCGCTGGTCATATGTATAGGACAAACTGGGGCATTGGTCATAGTATTCAAGACATTTTAGAGGCTCACAAAGGTCCATTTACAGGACAGGGTCATAAGGGTCTTTATGAAATCCTAACAACGTCATGGCACGCTCAATTATCCCTTAACCTGGCTCTGTTAGGCTCTTTAACCATTGTTGTAGCTCATCATATGTATTCCATGCCGCCCTATCCATACCTAGCTACTGATTATGGTACACAACTTTCATTGTTTACACATCACATGTGGATTGGTGGATTTCTTATAGTTGGTGCTGCTGCACATGCAGCCATTTTTATGGTAAGAGATTATGATCCAACTACTCGATACAACGATCTATTAGATCGGGTACTTAGACACCGCGATGCCATTATATCACATCTTAACTGGGTATGCATATTTTTAGGTTTTCACAGTTTTGGTTTGTATATTCATAATGATACTATGAGTGCTTTAGGACGCCCACAAGATATGTTTTCAGATACTGCTATACAATTACAACCTATCTTTGCTCAATGGGTACAAAATACGCATGTTTTAGCACCCGGGGTAACAGCTCCTGGGGCAACAACAAGTACTAGTTTAACCTGGGGCGGTAGTGAGTTAGTAGCAGTAGGCGGGAAAGTCGCTTTGTTACCTATTCCATTAGGAACCGCAGATTTTTTAGTCCATCACATTCATGCATTTACGATTCATGTCACTGTATTGATACTGTTGAAGGGTGTTCTATTTGCTCGCAGTTCCCGTTTGATACCTGATAAAGCAAATCTTGGGTTTCGTTTCCCTTGTGATGGACCCGGGCGAGGTGGAACATGTCAAGTATCCGCTTGGGATCATGTTTTTTTAGGTCTATTTTGGATGTACAATGCAATCTCGGTCGTTATTTTCCATTTTAGTTGGAAGATGCAGTCGGATGTTTGGGGTACTAT